GGTTTAACGAGTTTAAACCTAGAGGGGGGTAATAATGAGATTTTAGGGGAAAAAATAACATATTATGCTCTTGAAATCAATTATGCAATTAAAAAGATTAATATCATTCAATGATTAATAGATTGTACTAGAACAGGAAGTGATTACCACCTTCTAAGCTAACTTCAGCGGGCACTGTGAAATGCTAACTGAAAAGGAAAAAAAAAAAGAGGAACCCCCTATCCTCTGGAAAGAACGCCCGGCATGGTGGATTATCTCGCCATCCGCTTGACACCATTAACTTATGCACGGAGCAACATGATCTGGGGAATGTTTACGGCTCATGACCCTGAAATAGGAACCAGATGCCAGTAATAGTTCAGTTGTGCTACCCTCACAATTTCTGTCCCTGATCCTCATTAAGAGTATGCTTTAAGAAATCACAGGTTGGTCGGTTCTTACTGCAATTGATTTTCTATAGAATAGAGTGTTGGTACTTGGTATATATGTGTTATTACATTTAAATTTGAGTTTTATATTTTAACCATTACATACTTCATCCAAGCTTTCAGTAAGTTTATTGAGGACTAAGATTAGTAATTTCGCTATTACTTGTTTGGTGTATATATTTTAATGCTGATATTACATATATGTCATAGGGACCATGAATATATATGTAATACGTGCATATACATAAAAATATGCATGAAGCACATTTTTTATATATATTAAATATTATGCATTATATACATAATATTTAAATAATTGGGTGTTCGTGTTGCAAAGAATAGTTTAATGTAGAACGTTAGCTTTGGGAGCCAATAGTGGGGGTTAAAGCCCCTTTTCTTTGAGCACTAGGGGGGATTTTAACCTCCGACGTCCGGTTTACAAGACCGGCGCTCTAGGGCACTGAGCTACTAGTGCATTGTCAGCCTAATACTTTGTTCTCTGCTAGTGCTGTGATGGGGATGATAAGCAGGAAAAGAGCAAAATAGGTGAGGGAGGCAACTTGGCCGATAATAATGTATGGATCTTCAACGGGCATTCCGCCAATTCATGTGAGGATTGCTACATTTGCAATGAGCGCTCAAAACAGGAATTGAGTTATAGGCCGAAATGTGAGGCTTCGTTGTTTAGATGTGTGGAGGATGGGGACAACTATTAGTACGAGGATAGAGGCCAGGAGGGCCAGGACTCCTCCTAGTTTATTTGGGATTGAGCGGAGAATCGCGTATGCAAATAGGAAGTATCATTCGGGCTTAATATGAGGGGGTGTGACTAATGGGTTTGCAGGTGTAAAATTGTCTGGGTCTCCTAAGAGGTTGGGGGCAAATAGTGCGAGGCAGGTTAATAAGATAATTACACCTGCAAAGCCAAGCAGGTCTTTGTAAGAAAAGTAAGGGTGGAAAGAAATTTTGTCTGTGTCTGAATTTAGGCCAAGGGGGTTGTTTGAGCCTGTTTCGTGTAGGAAAAGAAGGTGGAGTATGGTTACGGCTGCAACAATAAAGGGTAGAAGGAAGTGGAAGGCAAAAAATCGGGTTAGAGTGGCGTTATCGACTGAAAAGCCCCCTCAAATTCATTGAACGAGGGTGCCGCCTACGTATGGGACAGCAGAAAGGAGATTGGTGATGACGGTAGCTCCTCAGAATGATATTTGTCCTCATGGGAGAACGTAGCCTACGAAGGCTGTCGCTATTACAAGAAGAAGAAGGACGACACCAATGTTTCATGTCTCTTTGTAGAGGTAAGAGCCATAGTAGAGGCCCCGTCCGATGTGGAGGTAGATACAGATGAAAAAGAAGGATGCTCCATTAGCATGAAGATTACGGATAAGTCAACCGTAGTTTACGTCTCGACAAATATGGGCGACAGAAGAAAAGGCTGTGGCAATGTCTGAGGTGTAATGTATGGCAAGGAACAGTCCTGTGAGGAGCTGAGAAATTAGGCAGAGGCCGAGCAGGGAGCCAAAATTTCATCAGACAGAAATATTAGAGGGTGCAGGTAGATCAACTACTGCGTGGTTAGCAATTTTTAGTAGTGGGTGGGTTTTTCGGAGGCTTGCCATTAGGGTTCCTGTAGTTGAGTAACAACGGTGGTTTTTCAAGCCATGGGGCCGGGTTAAAGTCCCGGGAGGAATTATGTCGTTTTTCATGTCTTTATTATTGTTAGGGTTGGTGCTAGGGTTAGTAGTAGTTGCTTCTAATCCCTCCCCCTATTTCGCTGCGTTGGGGTTGGTTGCAGCGGCAGGTGTGGGGTGTGGGATTTTAGTTTGGCACGGTGGTTCTTTTCTTTGTTTCATTTTATTTTTAATTTATTTAGGAGGGATGTTGGTTGTATTTGCTTATTGTGCAGCTCTTGCTGCTGATTCTCATTGAGAGAGCCTAGGGAGTCGGTCTGTTGCTTTGTCGATTTTAATTTATGGGGTGATAATGTTAGTGTTCGTTGGGCTTTTTTATGGGGGATGATATGAAGCCTCTTGGGTAACTGCAGAGGAGTTTCATGAGCTTGCTGTTCATCGAGGGGATGCTGTAGGTGTGGCGCTGATATATTTGACGGGGGGAAAGATATTAATAATTGCTGCTTGAACTTTGTTGTTAACCCTTTTTGTGGTGATAGAGTTAGTTCGTGGGATGAGCCGAGGGGCTCTTCGATCAATTTAAATGAGTAGGAGGAGGGTTGCCAGGGTTAGGGTCAATAGGAAGAGGGCGAGGTAGGTTTTAATTATGCCGTGTTGGGCGTTGCTTGTTGTTGTAATTAAGGGGGTGTTTAATGAGGCTAGGGCTTTTGGGCCTGTTTTTTCAAATCATGTTTGATCAATTATTTGGCTTGCGATTGCTTGGCCTAGTACTAGATTTAATTTAGGTGTAAGTCGGTGGATTACTGCTGGGAAAAATCCGAGCATGTTAGAAAAATGGTGAGGAGTTAATTGGGGGAGGGGTTTGAATTGTTTGTTTGTTAGTGATGCTAGTTCTAAGGCGAGAAGTAAGCCCAGGATAGTAACCACTAAGGCAGCTAGTTTAATCAGTGGGGGTATGGTTATAATTGGTGTTTTAAGGGGAATAATGTTGGAGGTAATTAGGAGGCCTGCAATGATGCTTCCTCAGGCTAATCGTTTAATAGGATTGATTACTGCGGGATTGTTCTCATTAATGGGAGAGAGAGATGAGAATCGGGGGTGTCCTATAGAGACAAAGAATACCACTCGCAGGCTATAGATGGCCGTGAAGGAGGTGGCTAAGAGGGTTATGGCAAGGGCTCAGGCGTTTAGGTAAGAGTTATTTAGGGCTTCAATAATGGCGTCTTTAGAGAAAAATCCTGCTAGGAAGGGTGTGCCTGTGAGGGCTAGGCTTCCGATGGTTAAACAGGAGGATGTAAAAGGGGTTAGATGGTGTATTCCCCCTATTTTTCGGATATCTTGTTCATCGTTTAGGCTATGAATAATTGAGCCTGAACAAAGGAAGAGCATTGCTTTAAAGAAGGCGTGGGTACAGATATGGAGGAAGGCAAGTTGTGGTTGGTTGAGGCCAATAGTAACTATTATTAGGCCCAGCTGGCTGGAGGTTGAGAAAGCAACAATTTTTTTAATGTCATTTTGGGTGAGGGCACATGTGGCGGTAAATACAGTGGTTAGAGCGCCAAGGCAGAGGCAGGTTGTTAGAGCTGTCTGGTTATTTTCCATGAGGGGGCTTATTCGGATTAGGAGGAAAATGCCTGCGACAACCATGGTACTAGAGTGGAGTAGGGCAGAGACCGGTGTAGGGCCCTCTATGGCGGAGGGAAGTCATGGGTGAAGGCCAAATTGGGCAGATTTACCAGTGGCAGCAATGATCAAGCCAAGAAGGGGGAAGGTTAGGTCTAGGTCTTTTGCGGCTGCAAATATTTGCTGCATTTCTCAGGAATTGAGGTTTATTGCTATTCAAGCTATGGCAAAGATTAGGCCGATGTCACCGACACGATTATAGAGGACTGCTTGAAGGGCGGCGGTGTTAGCATCTGCTCGCCCGTATCATCAGCCGATAAGGAGAAATGATATGATGCCGACTCCTTCTCAGCCAATAAAAAGCTGGAACATGTTGTTTGCGGTTACTAGGATAATCATGGCAATAAGGAAAATTAGAAGGTATTTGAAGAATCGATTTATGTAGGGGTCGGCGTGTATGTATCAGGACGCAAACTCTAAAATTGACCAAGTTACGTACAGGGCAATTGGTGTGAAAATAATTGAATAATGGTCGAATTTAAAACTGATGTTGATGTCAAAAGTTAGGGTGTTTATCCAGTTTCAGTTGGTAACGATGGCCTCTGCTCCTTCGTTCAGAAATAAGAACAGGGGAAGGAGGCTAACGAAGAAAGCCAGTTTAACTGCTGTTTTGACTTTAAGAAGTGCCCAGTTGTCTTTTTGGGGGTTCGGGCTAAGCGTTGTTAGGACGGGGTATGAAAGGAGCAGGAAAATGGTAATTAAGCTGGATGCTATTATAAGGGAGGAGGGGTGCATAGCTTCCACTTGGATTTGCACCAAGAGTTTTTGGTTCCTAAGACCAACGGATGAGCTGTTATCCTTTGGAAGCTATTGTCGAGTGAGCCTTGGGGTTCAACCAAGGAGGCGAGGATTAGCAGTCTTCGTTGCTAGCGAGCCTCTCTCGGTGGATGAGGGGGTTTTAACCTCTGTTACTAGAATCACAATCTAACGTTTTTGTTAAACTACATCTACAGGCGGCCCATCCTCAGATCAGTTCTGGTTTAAGGACTAAGAGGCCCAGGGGAAGAAGGTGGAGGGCTACTAGAAGGTGTTCTCGTGAGTGGGATGGCTCTAGGGCGGTAATATGTGTTGGGAGCTGGCCCCGTTGGGTTATTAGGAATATGTAAAGAGAATATCCGGCAGTAATAAGGGTTCCGGCCCCTGTGAGAGCTAGGGTCCATCAGGACCAGTTAAAGAGAGAAGAAATAATTATTAGCTCGCCCATTAGGTTTGGGAGTGGGGGGAGGGCCAGGTTAGCCAGGGTTGAAATAAATCATCATGCTGTTATGAGTGGGAGGGCTATTTGTAGTCCTCGGGCTAGGACTATTGTTCGGCTGTGGGTGCGTTCATAATTGGTGTTAGCTAGACAAAAGAGTGCAGAGGAGGTTAATCCGTGGGCGATTATAAGGATTAGAGCTCCAGTGAAAGACCAGGGAGTCTGGATTAGAATTCCTCCAATTACTAACCCCATATGGCTGACAGATGAATAAGCAATTAAAGATTTGAGGTCGGTTTGGCGTAAGCAAATTGAACCAGTTATAATTACGCCTCAGAGGGCAAAGATAATAAATGGATAGCTTATTTTCTCAGTTGAAGATTCAAAGATTGTAAGTATACGTATTATGCCGTATCCTCCTAGTTTTAGTAAGACAGCAGCAAGGATCATAGAACCTGCCACAGGTGCCTCTACGTGGGCTTTCGGAAGTCATAAATGGACACCGTATAGAGGTATTTTTACTAGGAAGGCTAAAAAGCAGGCGGCTCATCAAAGCTTATCCCCGTAGGTCAAGAGCTGGAAGGGGGCTAAGTATGAGAGGGTGAGGAATGAGAGCGACCCTGCAGTATTTTGAAGGAGGAGAAGGGCTACAAGGAGAGGTAGGGAGCCGGCTAGGGTGTAGAATAAGAAGTATGTTCCGGCATTAAGCCGTTCTGTCTGGTTCCCTCATCGAGTAATTAGAATTAGTGTGGGAATCAGGGTTGCTTCGAATATGACGTAAAATATAATAGCTTCGGTTGCACCAAAGGCTAGGATTAAGAAAAATTGTAAGGATGTTAGAAGGGTGATGTATATTCGTTGTCGATTAATCGGGTCTGTGGCGGTGTGGTTTTGACTGGCCAGAATTATGAGTGGAAGAAGTCAGCAGGTTAAGACTAGTAGGGGAGATGAAAGGGGGTCAGTGGCTAGGTAGGGGCTGAGGGAAGTTCAGCCAGCTTCTGAGAAGTTAGTTAGTCAGGTGAGGCTAATTAGGGCAATAACGAAGCTGTGGAGGAGGGTTGTAGGTCACAGTCATTTGGCGGGGGTTAGTCAGATTGTTGGGATTAGCATAAAGGTGGGAAGGAGAATTTTTAGCACTGTAGAAGATTTAAGCTTTGCAGACGATCGGAGCCATGGGTACGGGCGGTAGCTACTAGCAATGCCAATCCTGCGCTTGCTTCACAAGCTGAGAATGCTAGGAGGAGGAGGGGAGAGGCCGAGAAGCTAACTGTGCTTAGTTGGAGAGCTCATAGTGAGAGGGCAATAAATAAAGATAGCATTATTCCTTCTAGGCAGAGAAGGGCAGATAGGAGATGGGTTCGGTGGAGCGCTAAGCCTGTTAAGCCTAGTATGAAGGCGGAGGAGAAGGTAAAATGAACGGGGGTCATCAGGTTAATTATGGGGTTGAACCATAAACTTTTGAGCCGAAATCAAATATTATATCTTTAACTAATTACCTATTCGGCCCACTCGAGCCCTCCTTGGAGTCATTCGTAAATAAGGCCTAAGGTGAGAAGGGCTAGGACAGCGAAGGCTCAGAGGAGGGTAAGTAGGGGGGAGGACAATTGGTCTCCTCAGGGGAGTGGGAGAAGAAGTGCAATTTCTAGATCGAAAAGGAGGAAGAGAATTGCCACGAGAAAAAATCGGAGGGAAAACGGGAGTCGAGCGGAGCCGAGCGGGTCAAAGCCGCATTCATAAGGGGAAAGTTTTTCATAGTCGGGGCTTATTTGCGGGAGTCAGAAGGAGACAATGGCCAAAATAATAGAGAGAATGGCGGCGATGGCAAGAATTGTTGTAACCAAGTTCATTATCTTTCCTTGGATTTTAACCAAGACCAGGTGATTGGAAGTCACTTATACTAGAGTTAGTACTAGAAAGATTATGAGCCTCATCAGTAGATTGAGATGTACAAGAACAATCATACGACATCTACGAAGTGTCAGTATCAGGCGGCTGCTTCAAATCCAAAGTGGTGCTCAGATGTAAAGTGGTATTGAATTTGGCGAAGGAGACAGACTGCCAGGAAGGTTGATCCGATAATTACATGCAGGCCGTGGAAACCAGTTGCTACGAAGAATGTTGAGCCATAAACACCGTCAGCAATAGTAAAAGGAGCTTCAAAGTATTCTAGACCCTGCAGGAAGGTAAAATAAAAACCAAGTAGAATTGTTAGTGCGAGGGATTGGATTGCTTGTTTTCGTTCGCCTTCTATGATGCTATGATGGGCTCAGGTGACTGTGACCCCTGAGGCAAGAAGGACGGCTGTATTAAGGAGGGGAACTTCAAATGGGTCTAAGGTTGTAATACCTGTTGGGGGTCAACACCCGCCTAGGTCGGGTGTTGGTGCGAGACTTGAATGATAGAAGGCTCAGAAAAATCCTAGAAAGAAGAAAACTTCTGAGGTAATAAAAAGAATTATTCCATATCGGAGTCCTTTTTGAACGGGGGGCGTGTGATGGCCCTGAAATGTTCCTTCTCGAATGATATCCCGTCATCACTGGTATATTGTGAGAAGAAGAAGAACAGTTCCTAAGGCTATTAGAGTAGTAGAGTTGAAGTGGAATCAAATTGCGGTTCCGGAGGTTATAAGCAGGGCGGCAACTGCGCCTGTAAGTGGTCACGGGCTGGGGTCGACTATATGGTATGCGTGTGCTTGGTGGGCCATTAAACGTTTTCTTGTAGGTAGAGGCTTAAAAGAAGGATAAAGACATAGGCTTGAATTACTGCGACAGCAACTTCTAGTAAGGAGAGCATCAGGAGGAGGGCCCCTGTAAGAATTGCTACGGTAGGTTGTAGTGGGAGAAGCACAAATATGCCTGTTGAAATTAGCTGAATTAGAAGGTGGCCGGCGGTTAAATTTGCTGTGAGTCGTACTCCAAGGGCAAGGGGTCGGATTATTAAGCTAATTGTTTCGATAATAATTAGAATAGGAATAAGGAGTAGAGGGGTACCTTCTGGCAGGAGATGGGCTAGGGAATAGTTTGGCTGGTGCCGGAATCCAATGAGAACTGTAGCTAATCAAAGGGGGACGGCGAAGCCTAAATTAATTGATAATTGGGTGGTAGGGGTAAAGGTGTAGGGGAGGAGGCCAAGTAGATTTAAGCCAAGCAGAAAGACTATAAGTGAGGTTAAAATTAAAGCTCATTTGTGCCCAGGCTGATTGATAGGCAACAGAAGTTGTCGTGCAAATGAGCTGACAAATCAGCCTTGGAGGGTTGCTAGGCGATTATTTAATCATCGGGAAGAAGGTGCTGGGAATAAGGTTCAGGGGAGGACGAGGGCAAGAGCTATAAGGGGGATTCCTATAAAAAAGGGGCTTGAAAACTGGTCGAAAAAGCTTAGTATCATGGTCAGGTTCAGGGCTCTGTCTTAGGCTTTTCAGCGCTTTGGAGTGTGGGTTCATTGGGGAAAGTGTGGGCTATAACTTTAGGGGGTAGGATGGTGAGAAAGATTACTCAGGAAAATACCAGGATGGCGAACCAGGGTGCGGGGTTTAGTTGAGGCATGTCACTAAGGGTGGTTGGAAGGCACCATTTTTTAGCTTAAAAGGCTAACGCTTTGTCCTGTTTAGCTTCTTAATGAGGCATCTTCAAGCATTAGGGAAGATCATTTTTCGAAATACTCTAGGGGTACGGCTTCGACTACAATGGGCATGAAGCTGTGGTTTGCTCCGCAAATTTCAGAGCATTGACCATAAAAGACTCCTGGACGAGATGTGATGAATGCTGTTTGGTTTAGGCGGCCTGGGACGGCGTCTATTTTTACACCAAGGGCTGGGACAGCTCATGAGTGTAGTACGTCTTCGGCTGAAACTAGGACTCGAATAGGGGATTCAACGGGGACGACCATTCGGTGATCGGCCTCTAAAAGGCGGAATTGCCCGGGAGCAAGGTCTTGTGTAGGGAGCATGTAAGAATCAAAGCCAAGGTCTTCGTAGTCTGTGTACTCGTAGCTTCAATATCATTGGTGTCCCATGGCTTTAATTGTGAGGTGGGGGTCATTAATTTCGTCTATTAGGTAGAGAATGCGTAGGGATGGGAGGGCAATTAGGATTAAAATAACTGCTGGAAGAACGGTTCAGATTACTTCAATTTCTTGTGAATCTAAAATATATTTATTGGTCAATTTGGTAGAGACTGTCGCCACGATAATGTAAAGTACAAGTGTGCTAATTAAAAATACAATCATTAGGGCGTGGTCGTGGAAATGGAGGAGTTCTTCTATTACTGGGGAAGCTGCATCTTGAAATCCTAGTTGTGAGGGATGGGCCATTAGTTAAACAAGGCGCGCGGGGATTAAACCCACAACTCTGCCCTGACAAAGCAGTGTAATTGTCCGTTTTACTAGCGCCTTATAAGAAAGTGGCAGAGTGGTTATGCTATTGGCTTGAAACCAATTTACGGGGGTTCGATTCCTTCCTTTCTCGACAGCTCGTATTTTTACTTGCACGAATGCTGGTTCTTCAAATGTGTGATAAGGGGGCGGGCAGCCGTGTAGTCATTCAATATTAGTTGAGGTTATATCTGCTGCACGAACTTCACGTTTAGAGGCGAAGGCTTCTCAAAGGATGAAGAGGAACAGAATAACGGCTACGAGGGAGATAAGGGAGCCAATAGATGATACAGTGTTTCAGAGTGTGTATGCGTCTGGGTAGTCCGAGTATCGACGAGGTATTCCGGCTAGACCAAGGAAGTGCTGTGGGAAGAATGTAAGATTTACACCTAAAAACATTACACCAAAGTGGATTTTGGTTCAGGTGCTATGAAGAGTATAGCCTGAAAATAGGGGGAATCAGTGGACGAAGCCGGCTATAATGGCGAAGACTGCCCCCATTGAGAGGACATAGTGGAAGTGAGCGACTACATAGTAAGTGTCGTGGAGAACAATGTCAAGAGATGAATTGGCCAGGACAATGCCTGTTAGTCCGCCGACTGTAAACAAGAAGATGAAGCCGATGGCTCAAAGCATAGGGGTATCTCATTTAATTGTTCCTCCGTGAAGAGTTGCTAGTCAGCTAAAGACTTTAACGCCTGTAGGGATGGCAATAATTATTGTGGCTGATGTGAAGTAGGCACGTGTGTCTACGTCCATCCCAACTGTAAACATGTGGTGGGCTCAGACAATAAATCCCAGGAGGCCGATGGCCATTATTGCTCAGACCATGCCCATATAGCCGAAAGGTTCTTTTTTGCCGGAATAATAGGCTACAATATGAGAAATTATTCCAAATCCTGGGAGGATGAGAATATAAACCTCTGGGTGCCCGAAGAATCAGAATAAGTGTTGATAAAGAATTGGGTCTCCTCCTCCTGCTGGGTCGAAGAAGGTGGTGTTTAGGTTACGGTCCGTAAGTAGCATTGTAATTCCCGCAGCAAGAACTGGTAGTGAGAGAAGGAGGAGAACCGCGGTAATAAGGACGGCTCAGACGAACAGAGGGGTCTGATACTGGGTGATAGCAGGAGGCTTTATGTTAATAATGGTAGTAATAAAATTAATTGCCCCAAGAATTGATGAAATACCTGCTAAGTGAAGAGAAAAAATGGTTAGGTCGACTGATGCTCCTGCATGGGCGAGATTTCCTGCCAGTGGCGGGTAAACTGTCCATCCAGTGCCAGCTCCGGCTTCAACCCCTGAGGAAGCGAGTAGAAGGAGGAATGACGGAGGGAGTAGTCAGAAGCTCATGTTGTTTATTCGGGGAAATGCTATGTCAGGGGCACCGATCATGAGTGGAATTAATCAGTTTCCAAATCCCCCAATCATAATTGGCATAACTATAAAGAAAATTATTACAAATGCGTGTGCTGTAACAATAACATTATAAATCTGGTCGTCGCCTAGAAGAGCTCCGGGTTGGCTAAGTTCAGCTCGAATGAGTAGACTTAAGGCAGTCCCTACTATCCCGGCCCAAGCACCAAATACAAGATAAAGGGTGCCGATGTCTTTATGGTTGGTTGAGAAAAATCAGCGTGTGATTGCCACAGGTAAGATGGCTGAGGTTTAAGCGGTGGATTGTAGCCCCATAAACAGAGGTTTGAGTCCTCTTCTTACCAAGCTCCGAGGTGTTTTACACGTTGGATTGCAAACCCAAAATAGGAGACTAACGTCTCCCGGGGCTTTCCCCCGCCTTTCCGCCCTGATACGGGCGGGGGAAAGGGTAGATAGATGCTCGTTGGTTTGAGCGCTTAGCTGTTAACTAAGAGTTTGCAGGATCGAGACCTGCCTGTCTAGTAAAGCTCTAGCTTAATTAAAGCGCCTGTTTTGCATGCAGGAGATGTAAGTTAAAGCCTTGCGAGTTTTACAGGGACTGGAAGATTCTAACTTCCGCTAACGGCTTTGAAGGCCGCTGGTCTAATTTAGCCTAAGTCTCTTACAGGGACAGGAGTATCATGATTGCCGGGGTTAGAGGGAGGAGAAGTATTGCGGCGATGGTGGTGGTTGATAGGAGTAATGTTTGATGAGAAGTTGGGTGACGTCATGGAGTGGTCCCACTTAGGGTATTAGGGGATACGGTCAGGGTGAGGGCATATGCTAGGCGGAGATAGAAATAGAGGCTTAGAAGTGCTGAAAGGGCTGCGAGTGTCGCGAGGGTTAAGAGGCCTTGTTTAGTTAGTTCTTGGAGAATGAGTCACTTTGATATGAAGCCGGTGAGTGGGGGCAAGCCTCCAAGGGATAGGAGAATGAGGGGGGCGAGGGCAGTGATTATGGGAGCTTTTGATCAGGACATAGCGAGTGAGTTAATATTGGTTGAGTTGTTTAGCTTGAATGTGAGGAATGCTGAAAATGTCATGATGAAATAGATAGTAAGGGCTAGAATGGCGAGAGAGGGGGAAAATTGCAGAACAAGAATTATTCAGCCCAGGTGAGCAATGGAGGAGTAGGCAAGAATTTTTCGCAGCTGAGTTTGGTTTAAGCCGCCTCAACCTCCGATGAGGGTTGATGTAATTCCTAGGGCTAGAAGAAGCGAGGAATTGGTGGGCTGGAGTTGAAGGAGGAGAGCAAAGGGAGCAAGTTTTTGTCAAGTGGAGAGGATTAAGCCCGTGGTAAAGTCAACGCCTTGAATAACTTCGGGGAGTCAGGAGTGTAGGGGGGCAAGGCCAATTTTTAGGGCTAAGGCAAGGGTAATTAGTGTAATAGGAAGGGGGTGCGCTATTTGTTGAATGTCTCATTGTCCAACAAGTCAGGCATTAGTAGCGCTTGCAAATAATAGTATAGCGGCTGCTGTGGCTTGGGCGATGAAATATTTAGTGGTTGCTTCAACTGCGCGTGGGTGGTGGTGTTGGGCTATAAGGGGAAGGATAGCTAGGGTATTAATTTCAAGGCCTATTCAGGCGAGTAGCCAGTGGGAGCTTGCAAATGTAATTGTGGTTCCTAGGCCGAGTGCAAATAGCAGGGTGACTAAGATGAAGGGACTCATTAGCAAAGGAAGGATTTTAACCAACATTTTTGGGGTATGGGCCCAAAAGCTTAATTTAGCTGACTTTACTAGGAAGTGGTGTAGTGGAAGCACTGAGAGTTTTGATCTCTCCGGGTAGGGTTCAAGTCCCTTCTTTCTAAGGAGTTGGGGGGACTTTAACCCCCATAGTTCACTCTATCAAAGTGGCCCTTTACTTCAGGCACAGCTCCAAGTATTAAAGGTGAGGAGGTAGTCCTGCGAATGCGATTGGAATGGCGAGGTGTCAAATGACCAGGGCTAGTGTTAAGGGGAGAAAGTTTTTTCAGATTAGGTGCATTAACTGGTCGTATCGAAATCGGGGGTAGGAGGCCCGAACTCACAGGAAAACGATTGAGAGTAGTGCTGCTTTAGTCATTAAATTCATTGCGGTTAGTTCAGGAAATATTGGGATGTGGAAGGCTCCTAGGAATAATGTAGCAGAAAGTGTATTTATAAGAAGGATATTGGCGTACTCGGCTAGGAAGAATAGGGCGAATGGACCTCCTGCGTATTCGACGTTGAACCCGGACACTAGTTCGGATTCTCCTTCAGTGAGGTCAAATGGGGCTCGATTAGTCTCTGCTAGCGTGGAAATATATCATATTGCGGCTAGGGGTCATGTTGGAATAATTAGTCAGATACTTTCTTGAGCGACGCTAAAGATTTGTAGGGTAAACCCTCCTGTAAAGATAATTGTGCACAGGAGAATAAGTCCAAGGCTTACTTCGTATGAAATAGTCTGGGCTACAGCTCGTAGGGCTCCAATAAGGGCATATTTTGAATTTGATGCTCATCCTGACCCAAGGATAGAATAGACTGCAAGGCTGGAGAGAGCGAGGATAAAAAGAATCCCTAAGTTAAGATCAATGACTGAATATGGTATGGGCATTGGGGCTCAAAGGGTAAGGGCTAGTGTGAGTGCAAGCATAGGAGCGAGTAGAAATAGAACGGGGGAGGAGGTTGAGGGCCGTACTGGCTCTTTAATGAATAGCTTTACTCCATCAGCGATGGGTTGAAGAAGACCGTAGGGGCCAACGATGTTGGGGCCTTTTCGTAGTTGTATATAACCTAATACTTTACGCTCAAGTAGTGTTAAGAAAGCAACGGCTAGGAGAACGGGGACAATAAAGGCCAGGGGGTTAATTAAGTGAGTAAACAGTGTATAGAGCATTATTAAGGAGAGGATTTGAACCTCTGTTGAAAGGGCTTAGGTCTTTTGCAATGCCGGGCTCTGCCACCTTAATTAGCCGTTCTCTCAGGCAGAGGGGTGTGCCCTTTTGCCTGTTTTAGTTGTTTTCAGCAGGTGGGGGCGAGGCGTGCCTTGGGCAGAGGCCTCTCCTTTTCGGTCCTTTCGTACTAGAAAAGATCACTATCATAGATAGAAACTGACCTGGATTACTCCGGTCTGAACTCAGATCACGTAGGACTTTAATCGTTGAACAAACGAACCCTTAATAGCGGCTGCACCATTAGGATGTCCTGATCCAACATCGAGGTCGTAAACCCCCTTGTCGATAAGGGCTCTTTAAGGGGATTGCGCTGTTATCCCTAGGGTAACTCGGTCCGTTGATCGGCGTATGCCGGATCTTGTTGGTCAGAATTTCTGTTTATTAGAGCGGGAGCTCTTGGGTTTAGGAATATGTGTTCCTACTCCACATGGGGGTTTTGTATTTCCCCGCGGTCGCCCCAACCAAAGACATTAGAGCAGATTTCATTTGGTTTTTTCCTTTGTTCAGGGGTGCTTTACATGAGCTGCTCTGACGTCTAAAGCTCCATAGGGTCTTCTCGTCTTATGTTATTATCCCCGCTTCTGCACGGGGAAATCAATTTCATTGACTGGGGAGAGGAGACAGTTAAGCCCTCGTGATGCCATTCATACAGGTCTCCATTTAAAAGACAAGTGATTGCGCTACCTTCGCACGGTCAAAATACCGCGGCCGTTAAACATATAGTCACAGGGCAGGCGGGACCTCTTATTCGTTGATTTTGCAAGAGGCGATGTTTTTGGTAAACAGGCGAGGCTTTAAGTGTTTGCCGAGTTCCTTCTCTTCCTTTTAGTCTTTCCCTAGGGGCACTCCAGTGTGGGGTTAACGCTTTTGTCTTGGATGTTTTTCTAGTTAATTCATTTGAAATCCACTTCCCTCTTTGTTTGGGGGCGTTAAGATTCGGTGGTTGGTCCGTTCCGAGGTACACTTGTGCAGGGAGAGAGTTTATCTCTCTTATTACTCATATTAGCATTATTTCTCCGCTGTTCGCAGCGGATAGTCTGATATTAAGAGGGGGTTGAGATTGCATTATCGGGATCGACGGAAGGTTGGGTGCACCTGAGCTTTAACGCTTTCTATCTGGGTGGCTGCTTTTAAGCCCACCGGGGTGCTTTACCTTAGGTTAATTATGATCTTTACCCACCTGTTAAGGTTGTGTCCTTTATCTGAGGGGCTGTACCCCCTAAGATTAACTCTCTCGGTTTCTTTAGAAATCTAATTAAGGTTTAATACGAAATTTGAAGTAAGAAGCCGTGAGGCTGAACTTCTATCCATTTCTCAGACAACCAGCTATTACTAAGTTCGGTAGATTTGTCACCTCTACTCAAAGTTCTTCCCACTCTTTTGCCACAGAGACGGGTTCGCCCTACAATAGGCTGTCCTGGAGTAGCTCACTTAGTTTCGGGGGGCCAAACTAAAGTTCTCTTTGCTTGGGGTTACTGGCTAAATCATGATGCAAAAGGTACGAGTTTTAATCTCTGCTTTTCTAGGCTTATACTGGGTTGTTTCACTTCTCTTTCAGCGTTCCCTTGCGGTACTTTCTCTGTTGCTCCATAGTTCCTTTTCTGTCGCCCATACTCAGGGGGAAAAATGATTTGTTTGGTTATTTATTAGTGTGTTAGGGGTTATTAATGGGGGTGTGTTGGTCTTTGTTGGGTGGGCTAGCTGATCGGCGTCAGGGCAATCCGATTTGCACGGATGTCTTCTCAGTGTAAGGGAGACGCTATGCTAGTTTAGCTATGCTCTGGTTGTCCAAGTGCACCTTCCGGTACACTTACCATGTTACGACTTGCCTCCCCTCTATGATTTTGGCATTTTAATTAATGTTTTGGTAAAGTTTCGGGGAGAGTGACGGGCGGTGTGTGCGCGCTTAAGAGCCGGTTTCAGTGGAACACTCTACTTTCCGCTTACTGCTAAATCCTCCTTCGGATGCACGGTTTCAGTGTATCTTTCGTTGTACCCTATATTTTAAAAGGGAATGTAGCCCATTTCTTCCCCCTCCATTCGCTACACCTCGACCTGACGTTCTGGGCAATGCCAATTTCGCTTACTTTTTAGCCTTCACAGGGTAAGCTGGCGACGGTGGTATATAGGCGGGACGAGCAAGGAAGGGTGAGGTTGAACGGGGATTATCGGTTCTAGAACAGGCTCCTCTAGGTGGGTCTAAAGCACCGCCAAGTCCTTTGGGTTTTAAGCTAATGCTCGTAGTACCCAGGCGGACAGAAAATGTATTAAACTGTCAATGTTTACGGCTAAGCATAGTGGGGTATCTAATCCCAGTTTGTGTCTTAGCTTTCGTGGGGTCAGAATATATAAAGCTACTTTCGTAATTGGGCTTCTTACCTTCGGATGCGTATAACAGCCTAGAAGGCGTTCGGCTTTAATTTTAAGCTTGTTCTTAACCACCCTTTACGCCGATTTCCAACAACTTGGGCCTCCCGTATAACCGCGGTGGCTGGCACGAGTTTTACCGGCCCTCTTAGCTTTAACTGAGTCAAGTTTTCACTTATGTGTCAATGTTTATCACTGCTGAGTACCCTTGGGGGTGTGGCTGAGCAAGGTGTCGTGGGCATATTTGAATGTGCCTGATACCAGCTCCTTGTTTCCGGGCGGGGAACTATAGGGCATTCTCACGGGGGCGCGGATACTTGCATGTGTAAGTCTAGCTAGAGCTGGCAGAAAAGTCAGGACCAAACCTTTGTGCTTGCGGAGCTTTCTAGGGCCCATCTTAACAGCTTCAGTGTTATGCTTTAATTAAGCTACACGAGCATATGATAATATGCATGTTGAAAACAGTGATTTTAGGGGAAGGTAAAAATTTAGTTTGAGAAATCATCGTTTTTAATAGTATAAAAAGATGCATTTTGGATACTATTCCTAGCTAGTTGAGATTTCTCTGTTTTTGAGGGGTTTACAGAAGTATTAAAGATCTCAGGAGTTTAGGGGGTGGGGGGGTTTAACGAGTTTAAACCTAGAGGGGGGTAATAATGAGATTTTAGGGGAAAAAATAACATATTATGCTCTTGAAATCAATTATGCAATTAAAGATTTTAGGGGAAAAAATAACATATTATGCTCTTGAAATCAATTATGCAATTAAA